ATGAAATGTTAAAATGATGTATATACACACACTTAGGGCATGTAAATATACCACTAGAGATTTTCTTGTTTACGGGGGGTTTTCAGGAATGTTAGTGATCTCAGGGGTATAGGGGGGTAGGGGGGTTTTACCCTAAAAAACCTTCAAGGGGGGTATCTTAGGTGTTCTCGAGAAGTTTTTGAACTTTATGTCCTTGATATCAAGATATGTAAGTCTTGTATGGTAGTCTTTTCATAATGAACATTGTTTATTCTCAAGCGAGGAAATGTTCAACCCTGTCAGCTATTTTTCGTGTGCACTCTGAAATGTCAAATGAAAGGAGACCAAAAAAGAGAACCAGTGACCCTCTAGAGAGAATGCTCGGCATGGTGGGTTATCTCGCCATATGTACTCCACCATTAACTTATGTCAGCGTCGATGAAAGTATGAGGAATGATATCAATTAATGGCCCTGAAATAGGAACCAAATGCCAGGAATAATTCACTGAGTGTGACCCCCACAATTATTGTCCCTCACCTTCATTAGTCGAATGCCTTAAGAAATCAACTGATGGTCGGTTCTTACTACATTAAGACCTATTAAGGTTGGCGGGATGTTGAATCTTGGTATATCTTAACTAATGAATTTGTAGTGGTCGATCTTAAGTTTCGCTTTCTTCCATATAGTTCAATATTGATTAAGAATTTGCAATGCTTTATATCTACCCTTAGTTAATGTAATTCTTGAATGGTTTAATTAATTAATGGTGAATATACATATATTGTTCTGGAACACTATTAACTATTTCCAACATAACGATTATGGTGGATATACATATATGTATATTCAAAGAGTAGTTTAATTTAGAATACTAGCTTTGGGAGTTAGTGGTCGGGGTTAAAATCCCCACTCTTTGAGCAAAAGAGGGGACTTTAACCCCTGGCATTCGGTTTACAAGACCGACGCTCTGACTCTGAGCTACTTATGCAAGACCATCCAAGGGCTTTGTTTTCTAGTCAGCCTGTTAATGGAGAAACTACGAGGAAAAATAAGAAGTAAAGTACGGATGCGACTTGGCCAATAATAATGTAAGGGTGTTCAACAGGTATGCCGCCGATTCAGGTTAAGATTATGACGTTCGCGATAAGGGCTCAGAATAGGAATTGGGTAAGAGGTCGGAAAGTTAGGGCGCGTTGTTTAGAGGTGTGGAGGATGGGGACTACTAGTAGAATAAGAACGGATGCTAGTAGGGCAAGGACTCCTCCTAATTTATTAGGAATTGAACGTAGGATGGCGTATGCAAATAGGAAATATCATTCAGGTTTAATATGTGGGGGTGTAACTAGTGGGTTTGCGGGAATGAAGTTGTCTGGGTCACCTAAAAGGTTGGGGGCGAAGAGTGCAAGTGATGTAAGTGCTATGAGGACGACTATGAAGCCCACTAAGTCTTTGTATGAGAAGTATGGATGGAAGGAAATTTTGTCTGCATTGGAGTTTAATCCTAGAGGATTGTTGGAGCCAGTTTCATGTAGGAATAGTAGATGAATGATTGCTATCGCAGCAATGATAAAGGGGAATAGGAAGTGGAATGCAAAGAATCGAGTAAGGGTTGCGTTGTCGACTGAAAAGCCGCCTCAAATTCATTGGACTAGGGTACTTCCGATATAAGGGATAGCAGATAATAGGTTGGTAATAACTGTGGCTGCTCAGAAGGATATTTGGCCTCAGGGTAGGACGTAACCAACAAAGGCAGTAATTATAACTAGTAAAAAAAGTACGACCCCAATATTTCAAGTTTCTTTTGAGAGATGGGAGCCATAATAAAGCCCTCGTCCAATATGGAGGTAAAGGCAGATGAAGAAGAATGATGCACCGTTTGCGTGAAGGTTTCGGATTAGTCAGCCGTAGTTAACGTCGCGGCAGATGTGGGCGACTGATGAGAAGGCTGTGGTGATATCTGGTGTATAATGTATAGCTAAGAATAGGCCTGTGAGAATTTGGGCTACTAAGCAAAGACCTAGTAGGGAGCCAAAGTTTCATCATACAGAAATATTTGAGGGGGTGGGGAGGTCTACTACTGCGTCATTAGCAATTTTTAGTAGGGGGTGGGTTTTACGGAGGCTTGCCATTTAGGGTTCTTATAGTTGAATAACAACGGTGGTTTTTCAAGCCATTAGTCCTGGTTAAAGTCCTGGTAGGAATTATGACTTATATTATGTTTTTGTTTTTATTTGGTTTGGTGTTGGGTCTGATGGCGGTTGCTGCTAACCCTTCTCCGTACTTTGCTGCTTTAGGGTTGGTTGTAGTGGCTGGCTTGGGTTGTGGTGTTTTGGTAGGCCATGGGGGCTCTTTCTTATCTTTGGTTTTATTCTTAATTTACCTTGGAGGAATATTGGTGGTGTTTGCTTATTCGGCAGCGCTTGCTGCCGAACCTTATCCGGAAAGTTGAGGAAGTCGTCCTGTAGTATTCTCTATGTTAGTTTATGGGGTGGTGGTACTCTTGGTTTCGGGGATGTTCTGGGGAGGGTGGTATGAGTTTTCTTGACTGTCGGCGGAGGAATTGGGGGAGTTTTTTGTATGACGAGGGGATGTAGGGGGAGTTGCACTAATGTATTCATATGGGGGAGGTATGCTGGTAATCAGTGCGTGGGTGCTTCTTTTAACTTTGTTTGTTGTGTTGGAATTAACTCGGGGCCTAAGTCGTGGGGCTTTGCGGGCGGTTTAAAGAGTAAAGGTTAGTGTGGCTAAGGTTAGGGTGAGGAGGAATAAGGTGAGGTAAGTTTTAATTATGCCTTGTTGGATGTTGCTTGTGGTTGAAATTAAAGGTATGTTAAGGGATGATGCGGCTTTTGGGCCCGTTTTTTCTAGTCATGTTTGGTCTACTATTTGGCTTGCAATTGTTTGGCCGAGTGTTAGATTTAGCTTAGGTATGAGGCGATGAATAATCGCTGGGAAGAACCCTAGTATGTTAGAGAAGTGGTGTGTGGTTAAGTAAGGGGTTGGTTTAAATTGTTTGTTTGTTAGTGATGCTAGCTCTAGGGCTAGAAGAAGTCCTATGATAGTAACTATTAGGGCTGCGAGTTTTAGTAGGGGGTGCATAGATATAATAGGTGTTTTCAGTGGTGAGATGTTAGAGGTAATTAGGAGTCCTGCAATAATGCTCCCTCAAGCTAGGCGTTTGATAGGATTAATTACCGCGGGGTTATTTTCGTTGATTGGGGTTAGTGAATTAAATCGTGGGTGGCCTATTACTACGAAGTATACTACACGGAGGCTGTAAATGGCTGTGAAGGAGGTCGCCAGGAGAGTGAGGATTAGGGCTCAGGCGTTGAGATAGGAGGTGTTTAGTGCTTCAATAATTGCATCCTTAGAGAAGAACCCTGCTAAGAAAGGGGTGCCCGTTAGGGCTAAGCTACCGATGGTGAGGCTAGAGGAGGTAAAAGGCGTAAGGTAATGTATACCCCCTATTTTCCGGATGTCTTGCTCGTCGTTGAGGCTATGGATGATTGAACCAGAACATAGGAATAGTATTGCTTTAAAGAAGGCGTGGGTGCAGATATGGAGGAAGGCGAGTTGAGGTTGGTTAAGACCAATTGTCACTATTATTAGGCCTAGTTGACTTGATGTAGAGAAAGCTACAATTTTTTTGATATCATTCTGGGTAAGGGCGCAGGTGGCGGTGAATAAGGTAGTGAGAGCTCCCAGGCATAGGCAGGTTGTAAGGGCAGTTTGATTGTTTTCTATAAGGGGACTCATTCGGATTAGGAGGAAGATACCAGCTACAACTATTGTACTGGAGTGTAGTAGGGCAGATACCGGAGTTGGGCCTTCCATGGCGGAAGGGAGCCATGGGTGGAGGCCGAATTGGGCTGATTTGCCGGTGGCGGCAATAATTAAGCCAATTAGGGGGTACGTAAGGTCTGTGTTTTTTGTAATTGAAAATATTTGTTGTATTTCTCAGGAGTTTAGGTTTGTGGCTATTCAGGCTATGGCAAAAATTAGTCCGATGTCTCCTACCCGATTGTATAGAACTGCTTGGAGAGCTGCAGTGTTTGCGTCTGCTCGGCCATATCATCAGCCAATAAGGAGAAAGGATATAATACCCACACCTTCTCATCCAATGAAGAGCTGGAACATGTTATTAGCTGTGACTAGAATAATTATTGCAATTAGGAAGATTAAAAGGTATTTAAAAAATCGGTTTATGAAAGGGTCTGAATGTATGTATCAGGAGGCGAATTCAAGAATAGATCAGGTAACATAGAGAGCTACGGGTGTGAAGATGATGGAGTAGTGGTCAAATTTTAGGCTAATGTTGATGTCAAATGTTAAGGTATTTATTCAGTTTCAGTTTGTAATAATTGTCTCGGTGCCTTCATTTAGGAAAAGGCAGAGGGGTAGGAGGCTGACAAAGAAGGCTAATTTAACGGCTGTCTTTACTTGCAAGAGGGCTCAATTATCTATTTGTGGTTTAGGGTTCAGAGTAGTAAATACAGGGTATGCTAGAAGGGCAAAAATAATAATAAGACTAGAGGTCATTATGATGGAAGTGGGATGCATAGCTGCTACTTGGATTTGCACCAAGAGTTTTTGGTTCCTAAGACCAACGGATGAGCTGTTATCCTTTAGAAGCTTTGCGAGTGAGCCCTGGGGTTCAACCAAGGTGGCGGAGATTAGCAGTCTTCGTTGCTAGCGAGCCTCTCTCGGTGGATAAGAGGATATTAGCCTCTGTTTTTAGAATCACAATCTAACGTTTTGGTTAAACTATATCTACAGGCAGTTCAACCTCAAATTAATTCGGGTTTGAGAATGAGAAGTAATAGGGGAATAAGATGTAGGGCTATGAGTAGATGTTCTCGAGAGTGGGAGGGCTCTAGTGCAAGTATATGTGGGGGAAGTGTACCTCGTTGGGTTATTAAAAACATGTAGAGGGAGTAGCCAGCGGTAATTAGAGTCCCGGCTCCTGTTAAGGCCAGGGTGAATCAGGATCAATTAAATAATGAGGTGATAATCATTAATTCTCCTATGAGGTTGGGTAGTGGGGGTAGAGCTAGGTTTGCTAAACTTGCAATGAATCATCAGGCCGTTATTAAGGGTAGTGCTATTTGAAGACCTCGGGCTAGGAGTATTGTTCGGCTATGGGTGCGTTCATAATTGGTATTGGCCAGGCAGAAGAGGGCTGAGGATGTTAGGCCGTGGGCAATTATAAGGATTAGTGCACCGGTGAATCCTCAGGGTGTTTGGATTAAAATACCTCCTACAACAAGGCCTATGTGGCTTACAGATGAGTAAGCGATGAGTGATTTAAGGTCTGTTTGGCGTAAGCAGATGGAGCCTGTTATAATCACCCCCCATAATGCGAAGATGATGAATGGGTAGCTTAGTTCCTTGGTTAAGGGTTCTAGGATCGTAAGTATACGTATCATACCATAGCCCCCGAGCTTAAGAAGGACTGCGGCAAGGACTATGGATCCTGCGACTGGAGCTTCTACATGTGCTTTTGGTAGTCAAAGGTGTACTCCATAAAGGGGTATTTTAACTAAGAAGGCGAGTATGCAGCCTGCTCATCATAGTTTATCTGCATAGGTACAGAGTTGAAGGGGGTTTGAGTATTGCAGGGTTAGCAGGGAGAGGGTTCCTGTGGAGTTTTGGAGTAAAAGTAAGGCGACTAGGAGTGGAAGGGACCCTGCTAAGGTGTAAAATAGAAAGTAAGTGCCGGCGTTAAGACGTTCTGTTTGGTTACCTCAGCGGGTAATGAGAATAAGTGTGGGGATGAGGGTGGCTTCAAATATGACATAAAATATAATAATTTCGGTAGCGCCGAAGGCTAAAATTAGGAAAAATTGCAGGGATGTTAGGAGTATGATGTACATTCGTTGTCGGTTAATTGGCTCAGTGGTTGTATGGCTTTGGCTGGCTAAGATTATTAAGGGTAGGAGCCAGCAAGTTAAAACTAGGAGGGGTGTTGAAAGGAGGTCTGTGGCTATATAAAGGTTTAAGGAGGATCATCCGGTGTCAAATAGGTTTTTTAATCAGGTTAAACTAATGAGGGCAATAATCAAGCTATGTGTAAGTGAGGCGGATCATAGTCATTTGGCGGGGGTTAGTCAGGCTGTTGGAATTAGCATTATTGTTGGAATAAGAATTTTTAGCATTGTAAGAGGTTAAGGCTTTGTAGGCGATCTGTTCCGTGGGTTCGAGCAGTGGCTACAAGTAAAGCAAGGCCTGCGCTTGCTTCACAGGCTGAAAACGCTAGTAAGAGTATAGGAGATGCTGCGAAGTTAGTGGAGTTAAGTTGTAAGGTTCATAGGGAGAGAGCAATGAATAGAGAGAGTATTATTCCTTCTAGGCATAGTAAGGCAGAAAGGAGATGGGTTCGGTGGAATGCTAGGCCTGTCAGTCCTAGGATAAAGGCTGATGAGAAGGTAAAGTGAACAGGGGTCATCAGGTTAATTATGGACTTTAACCATAAGTTTTTGAGCCGAAATCAAATGTTTTCTTTAAACTAATTACCTATTCAGCTCACTCAAGTCCGCCTTGAAGTCATTCGTAAATTAGGCCAAGAGTGAGTAAAATTAGTACTGCTGAGGCTCAGAGGAAGGTTAAGAGCGGAGATGCCAGTTGGTCTCCCCACGGGAGAGGGAGCAGTAGGGCAATTTCTAGGTCGAAAAGGAGAAACAGGATAGCGACTAAGAAAAATCGTAGGGAAAAGGGCAAACGGGCCGTTCCTAGGGGGTCGAAGCCACATTCGTAAGGGGATAACTTTTCATGGTCGGGGGTCATTTGTGGTAATCAGAATGATACGATTGCCAGAATAATGGAGAGGGTAATTGCGATAATAATAATTGTTGTGATTAGGTTCATTATCTTTCCTTGGATTTTAACCAAGACCAGGTGATTGGAAGTCACTTATACTGACGTTAGTACTAGAAAGATTATGAGCCTCATCAATAGATGGAGATGTATAGGAAGAGTCAGACAACATCTACGAAATGTCAATATCAGGCAGCTGCTTCAAACCCAAAGTGATGTTCAGATGTAAAGTGGTATTGAATTTGGCGAAGGAGGCAGACGGCTAGGAAGGTTGAGCCGATAATAACGTGCAGGCCGTGAAAGCCGGTTGCTACAAAAAATGTAGACCCGTATACGCCATCAGCGATTGTGAAGGGTGCTTCATAATATTCTATGGCCTGTAGGGCGGTAAAATAAAATCCGAGAAGAATTGTAAGGACGAGTGATTGGATTGCTTGTTTCCGTTCTCCTTCTATCAGGCTGTGGTGTGCTCAAGTAACTGTTACACCTGATGCGAGTAGGACAGCTGTATTTAATAGGGGGACTTCGAAAGGATCTAAGGTTGTGATTCCTGTGGGAGGTCAACATCCTCCTAATTCAGGGGTTGGGGCAAGGCTTGAGTGATAAAAGGCTCAGAAAAATCCTAGAAAAAAGAAAACTTCTGATGTGATGAATAGGATTATTCCGTAGCGGAGTCCTTTTTGAACCGGGGGTGTGTGGTGGCCTTGAAATGTTCCTTCTCGTACGATATCTCGTCATCACTGATATATGGTTAATAGAAGAAGGATTAAGCCGAGTGTTATTAGGGTAGTTGAGTTGAAGTGAAATCAAATTGCGAGACCTGATGTTATTAGCAGGGCGGCGACTGCACCTGTGAGGGGTCAAGGGCTGGGGTCTACTATATGGTATGCGTGTGCTTGGTGGGCCATTAGACGTTTTCTTGTAGGTAGAGGCTTAAAAGAAGTACAAAGACATAGGCTTGGATTATTGCAACGGCGATTTCTAATAAGGTTAATAAGAATAAGAGTGTTGCTGTAAGAATGGCTACTGTAGGTATCAGTGGGAGGAGGACAAATGCGGCTGTGGCAATTAGTTGAATTAGAAGATGTCCTGCTGTGAGGTTGGCTGTTAATCGTACTCCTAGTGCTAAAGGGCGGATGAAGAGACTAATTGTTTCGATGATAATGAGAACTGGGATTAGAAGAGTGGGGGTTCCTTCTGGTAAGAGGTGTCCTAGGGCAATTGTTGGTTGATTACGCATACCAATAATAACTGTGGCGAGTCAGAGAGGAACGGCTAGGCCTATGTTTAAGGATAGTTGTGTTGTAGGGGTAAAAGTATATGGTAGGAGGCCTAGTATATTTAATGTAATGAGGAATAATATTAAGGATGTAAGGATAAGGGCTCATTTATGTCCTCCTGGGTTTAGAGGTAGAAGGAGTTGTTGCGTGAATCGGTTAATAAACCAGCTTTGCAGAGTAATTAATCGATTATTTAATCATCGGGGGGAGGGAGTTGGGAAGAGAATTCAAGGTAGGCTAAGGGCAAGGGCTATCAAGGGAATACCTAGGAATGAGGGGCTCATAAATTGATCGAAGAAGCTTAATGTCATGGTCAGGTTCAGGGCTCTGTTTTGGGTTTTTCGGTGCTTTGGAGGGTGGGTTCGTTAGGGAAAGTGTGGGCTAGGACTTTTGGGGGTAAAATAGTCAAGAAAATTAGTCAAGAAAAAACTAAGATAGCGAATCACGGCGCAGGATTAAGTTGAGGCATGTCACTAAGGGTGGTCGGAAGGCACCAATTTTTAGCTTAAAAGGCTAACGCTGAGGTCCTGTTTAGCTTCTTAGTGAGGCGTCTTCAAGTATTAGGGATGATCAATTTTCAAAGTGTTCCAGAGGGACGGCTTCAACTACAATAGGTATAAAACTGTGGTTTGCCCCACAAATTTCAGAACATTGTCCATAGAATACTCCAGGGCGAGATGCAATAAAAGCTGTTTGATTTAAGCGGCCTGGGACTGCGTCTATTTTAATGCCAAGGGCAGGAACTGCTCATGAGTGTAGTACATCTTCGGCGGAGACTAAAACGCGGATAGGGGATTCGACTGGGATAACCATTCGATGGTCTGCCTCTAAAAGGCGAAACTGTCCTGGAGCAAGGTCTTGTGTAGGAATTATATATGAGTCAAAACCAAGGTCTTCGTAATCAGTATATTCATAACTTCAGTATCATTGATGTCCTATGGCTTTAATTGTAAGGTGGGGATCATTAATTTCATCTATTAGGTAAAGAATACGAAGGGAGGGGAGGGCGATAAGGATTAAAATAACTGCCGGTAAGATAGTTCAGATAATTTCAATTTCTTGGGAGTCTAAAATATATTTATTAGTTAGTTTGGTTGAAACCATAGCAACAATAATGTAAAGTACTAGAGTGCTAATTAAGAATACAATTATTAGGGCATGGTCATGGAAATGTAGAAGTTCTTCTATAACAGGTGAAGCTGCATCTTGGAATCCTAATTGTGAGGGATGTGCCATTAGAATATAAGATACGCGGGGTTTTAACCCGCTATTCTGTCTCGACAAGGCAGTGTAATAGCAATTTTACTAGTATCTTATTAAGAAAGTGACAGAGTGGTTATGTGGTTGGCTTGAAACCAGCCTACGGGGGTTCAATTCCTCCCTTTCTCGGTTAATTTGATTGAACTTGAACAAAAGCAGGTTCTTCAAATGTATGATAAGGGGGAGGGCAGCCATGAAGTCATTCTACGTTGGTTATGGTTAGTTCTACTGAGAGTACTTCTCGTTTAGCGGCAAATGCTTCTCAAATGATGAATAAGAATATAATTACGGCAACAAGGGAGATTAAGGAGCCAATAGAGGAGACCGTATTTCATAGGGTATAGGCATCTGGGTAGTCAGAGTATCGGCGAGGTATCCCAGCAAGGCCAAGGAAATGTTGTGGGAAGAATGTTAGATTGACACCTACAAATATTACTCCAAAGTGGATTTTTGTTCAGGTACTGTGTAGCGTATAACCTGAGAACAGTGGGAATCAATGAACGAAAGCCCCCATGATGGCAAACACGGCTCCTATAGACAGAACATAATGGAAGTGAGCTACTACGTAATACGTATCATGGAGGACAATATCTAAGGATGAGTTTGCTAGGACGATTCCTGTTAGCCCTCCTACTGTGAATAGGAAAATAAAACCGAGGGCTCATAAAAGGGGTGTTTCTCATTTAATGGACCCGCCGTGAAGAGTTGCTAGTCAGCTGAAAACTTTTACTCCGGTTGGAATCGCGATAATCATTGTAGCAGATGTAAAATAAGCTCGTGTATCTACATCCATACCTACTGTAAATATATGATGGGCTCAGACAATAAAACCTAGGAGTCCAATGGCTATTATTGCCCAGACCATGCCCATATACCCAAATGGTTCTTTTTTTCCTGAGTAGTAAGCAACAATGTGGGAAATTATTCCAAAGCCCGGAAGGATGAGGATGTAGACTTCAGGATGACCGAAGAATCAGAATAAGTGTTGATAAAGGATTGGGTCCCCTCCTCCTGCTGGGTCAAAGAATGTGGTGTTTAGGTTTCGGTCTGTTAGAAGTATTGTAATACCAGCAGCAAGAACTGGCAGTGATAGAAGGAGGAGGACAGCGGTAATCAGAACTGCCCACACAAATAGAGGGGTTTGATATTGGGAGATAGCTGGGGGTTTTATGTTAATAATTGTGGTAATAAAATTAATAGCCCCTAAAATTGAGGAAACCCCTGCCAGATGGAGGGAAAAGATGGTTAGATCTACAGATGCCCCTGCATGTGCCAGGTTGCCTGCTAAGGGGGGATAGACTGTTCACCCAGTTCCAGCTCCTGCCTCAACCCCTGAAGAGGCCAGGAGGAGGAGGAAGGAGGGAGGAAGAAGCCAGAAGCTTATGTTATTTATTCGGGGAAATGCTATATCAGGAGCTCCAATTATTAGAGGTACTAATCAGTTTCCAAAACCTCCAATTATAATTGGCATTACTATAAAGAAAATTATTACAAATGCATGTGCTGTTACGATTACATTATAAATCTGATCATCCCCAAGAAGAGCGCCTGGTTGGCTTAGTTCTGCTCGGATAAGTAGGCTTAGGGCCGTTCCCACTATACCGGCTCAAGCACCAAATACTAAATAAAGGGTGCCGATATCTTTGTGATTGGTCGAGAAGAATCAACGTGTGGTTGCCACAGGTAGGATGGCTGAGTTTTTAAGCGGTGGATTGTAGCCCCATGTACAGAGGTTCAAGTCCTCTTCCTGCCAAGCTCCGAGGTGTTTTACATATTAGATTGCAAATCTAAAGTAGCAGATTAGTAGTCTGCCGGGGCTTTCCCCCGCCTATTTTGTCAATACTAGGCGGGGGAAAGTAGATGGATGCTCGCTGGTTTGGGCGCTTAGCTGTTAACTAAGAGTTTGCAGGATCGAGGCCTGTCCTTCTAGAAAGGCTTTAGCTTAATTAAAGTGTCTGTTTTGCATGCAGGAGATGTGGGGTAATGTCCCGCAAGTCTTACAGGGACTGGGAGATTTTCACTCCCACTGAGGGCTTTGAAGGCCCTTGGTCTAGATGTTAGCCTAAGTCTCTTAGATAGTCAGGAGTGCTATCGTGGCGGGGGTTAGTGGGAGGAGGGTTAGGGTTGTCGTAAGGGAGATAGCTAGGGGGAGGGTGTTTTGTGTAGGATGAAGTCGTCATAGTGGGGTGCCAGTTGTGTTATTGGGTGACATGGTGAGGGTTATGGCGTAGGAAAGTCGGAGGTAAAAATAAAGACTCAGGAGGGCGGACAGTGCGGCCAGAGTTGCTGTGGGGGCGAGGCTTTGTTTAGTGAGCTCTTGTAGGATGAGTCATTTCGGCATGAATCCGGTTAAGGGGGGAAGGCCCCCTAGGGAGAGAAGTATTAGGGGAGTTAGTGAGGTTAGTACGGGGTTTTTTGCCCAGGAAGTGGCTAGGGTGTTGATGTTGGTGGCCTGATTTAGCTTGAAGACGAGGAATGTTGAGAATGTTATAATAAAATATGTCAGGAGTGTTAGAAGTGTAAGGGAGGGGGAAAATTGGATGACAAGAATTATCCAGCCTAGGTGGGCAATTGATGAGTAGGCTAGGATTTTTCGCAGTTGTGTTTGGTTTAGGCCGCCTCAACCTCCGACTAAGGTGGATATTAGGCCTAGAATGATTAGGATTGTGGAGTTGGTAGGTTGAAGTTGGAGGAGTAGGGCGAAGGGGGCGAGTTTTTGTCAGGTCGAAAGAATAAGTCCTGTGGTTAGGTCCAATCCTTGGAGGACCTCTGGAAGTCATGAGTGAAGGGGGGCGAGTCCAATTTTCAGTGCGAGGGCAATAGTAATTATGGTGATGGGAAGGGGGTGTGATATTTGTTGAATTTCTCATTGTCCTGATAATCAGGCATTGGTAGTACTGGCAAATAGAAGTATAGCAGCTGCTGTGGCTTGGGTTAAGAAGTATTTAGTGGTTGCTTCTACTGCTCGTGGGTGGTGATGTTGGGCTATTAGGGGAATAATGGCGAGGGTATTTATTTCAAGGCCTATTCAGGCAAGAAGTCAGTGGGAGCTAGCAAATGTGATGGTGGTCCCTAGGCCTAAGCCGAATAGTAAAGTTGCTAAGATATAGGGGTTCATTAGTAAAGGAAGGATTTTAACCAACATGTTTGGGGTATGGGCCCAAAAGCTTATTTAGCTGACTTTACTAGAAAGTGGTGTAATGGAAGCACTGAGAGTTTTGATCTCTCCAGATAGGGTTCAAGTCCCTTCTTTCTAAGGAGTTGGGGGGATTTTAACCCCCATGATTCACTCTATCAAAGTGGCCCTTTAAAATTCAGGCACAACTCCAAAACTAAAGTTGAGGGGGGAGTCCTGCGAATGCAATGGGGAGAGCTAAATGTCAGATTACTATAGCCAGGGTGAGTGGTAGGAAGTTTTTTCAGATTAGGTGCATTAGTTGGTCATATCGGAATCGTGGGTAAGAGGCTCGTACTCATAGAAACATTAGGGAGAGGAGAGCTGCTTTGGTTATCAGGTTCATTGCGGTAAGTTCAGGGAGGGAGGGGATGTGTGATGCTCCTAGGAATAGTGTTGCTGATAGTGTATTCATGAGTAGGATATTGGCATATTCTGCTAAGAAAAATAGGGCAAACGGGCCTCCTGCATATTCGACGTTGAAGCCTGATACTAATTCTGACTCTCCTTCTGTTAAATCAAAGGGGGCTCGGTTGGTTTCAGCTAAGGTTGAAATATATCATATTGCAGCTAGGGGCCAAGCGGGGATAATTAGTCAGATGCTTTCTTGAACCACGTTGAATGTTTGTAAGGTAAAACCTCCTGTGAAGATAATGATGCTTAGTAGAATTAATCCTAGGCTGACTTCGTATGAAATGGTTTGTGCAACGGCTCGTAAAGCCCCAATTAAGGCGTATTTTGAATTGGAAGCTCATCCTGATCCTAGGATAGAGTAGACTGCGAGGCTGGAGAGGGCTAAGATAAATAAAACACCTAAGTTTAGATCTAATACGGGGTATGGGAGGGGTATAGGAGCTCAAAGGGTCATGGCAAGGGTGAGTGCAAGTATAGGGGTCAAGAGAAATAGAATAGGTGAGGAAGTAGAGGGCCGGACGGGCTCTTTAATAAAAAGTTTAACCCCGTCGGCGATTGGTTGTAGTAGGCCGTAAGGCCCTACAATGTTGGGGCCTTTTCGTAGTTGTATGTAGCCCAGGACTTTTCGTTCGATGAGTGTGAGGAATGCGACGGCTAAGAGGACGGGTACGATGAAAGCAAGGGGGTTAATGATGTGTGTGATGAGTGTTGAGATCATAGTTAAGGAGAGGACTTGAACCTCTGTTGAAAGGGCTTAGGTCTTTTGCAATTACCGGGCTCTGCCACCTTAACCTGCCATTATCTCTGGCTGGGGGGGGGGGTATACCCTTTTGCCTATTTTATTTGTTTTCATTAGGTAAGGGTGAGGCGTACTTTAGGTAGTGGCCTCTTCTTTTCGGTCCTTTCGTACTAGAAAAGATTATGTCATAGATAGAAACTGACCTGGATTACTCCGGTCTGAACTCAGATCACGTAGGACTTTAATCGTTGAACAAACGAACCCTTAATAGCGGCTGCACCATTAGGATGTCCTGATCCAACATCGAGGTCGTAAACCCCCTTGTCGATATGGGCTCTAGAAGGGGATTGCGCTGTTATCCCTAGGGTAACTCGGTCCGTTGATCGGCAGAGCCGGATCTTATTGGTCAGAAGTTCTGTTTAGTAGAGCGGGAGCTCTTGGTTTTAAGACAGGTGGTCTCATTCCACGTGGGGGTTTTGTATTTCCCCGCGGTCGCCCCAACCAAAGACAGTAGGGCAGGGTTCATTTGGTTTTATTCCTTTAATTAGGGGTGTTTGACGTGATCTGCTTTAGTGTCTAAAGCTCCATAGGGTCTTCTCGTCTTATGTTATAATCCCCGCTTCTGCACGGGGGGATCAATTTCATTGACCGGAAAGTAGAGACAGTCAAGCCCTCGTGGTGCCATTCATACAGGTCCCCATTTAAGAGACAAGTGATTGCGCTACCTTCGCACGGTCAAAATACCGCGGCCGTTAAACTTATCGTCACAGGGCAGGCGGGACCTCTTATTCTTTAGTTTTGCAAGAGGCGATGTTTTTGGTAAACAGGCGAGGCTTATGTTTGCCGAGTTCCTTTACTTTCTTTGAGTCTTTCCTTGTTAGCATGCCAGTGTAGGATTAACGGTTTATTAATGAATAGTTTTCTTGTTATTTAATTTATAATTCAGTACACTCTTTAGTTGGGGCCGTTAGGGTTCGGTGAATGGTTCGTTCCGATTTACACTTGTGCTTGGAGAGAAGCGGATGTTCTCTTATTACTCATATTAGCATAATCTCTTCTATGTTTGCATAGAATGGTCTATTAATGTTAGGGGTTTAGGAATTATTTATCTGGATATTGGGGGATGGGTATGTTTGAGCTTTAACGCTTTCTAACTGGATGGCTGCTTTTAGGCCCACCAAAACATTATACCTTAGGTAATTATGATCTTTAACCTCCTAATAAAGTTGTATCTTGAATCAAAGGGGCTGTACCCCCTTTGATTAACTCTCTAGGTTTCTTGAGTATCAATTTGGGTTAATATGTGCGATGAGTGGAGAAGCCTAGAGGCTGAACTTCTATCCAATTCATAGACAACCAGCTATAACTAAGTTCGGTAGGTTTATCACCTCTACTTGAAGCTCTTCCCACTCTTTTGCCACAGAGACGGGTGTGCCCTATTATAGGCTGTCTTGAAGTAGCTCACTTAGTTTCGGGGTTTCAAACTAAAGCGCTCTTTGCTTGAATATACTAGCTAAATCATGATGCAAAAGGTACGAGTTTGAATCTCTGCTTTTTTATGCTTTACTGGGTTGTTTCATTTCTCTTTCAGCGTTCCCTTGCGGTACTTTTTCTATTGCTCTTGTGTCCTTTTCTATCTCCTATACTGAGGTGGGAAAATGGTTTGTTTAATAATTTGTAGTGCATTAGGGTTTATTTATGTTGGTAGGTTGTTTTTATTAAAATGGGCTAGCTGTTGGGCGTCAGGGTAATCCGATTTGCACGGATGACTTCTCGGTGTAAGGGAGATGCTTTTCTAGCTTAGCTATACTCTGATTTTTCCAAGTACACCTTCCGGTACACTTACCATGTTACGACTTGCCTCCCCTTTGCAGTTGTGTGTGCTTAGTTACTTGATTTAAGGGAGCTTGGGGAGAGTGACGGGCGGTGTGTGCGCGCTTCAGGGCCAGTTTCAGCAGAACACTCTATTTTCTGCTTACTGCTAAATCCTCCTTTAGATGTATGTTTCAATGCATCGTTCGTATTCACTAAGGAAGTGAATGTAGCCCATTTCTTCCCCTTCCATACGCTACACCTCGACCTGACGTTTTGGGCTGTGCCAATTTTGCTTACTATAGGGCCTTCACAGGGTAAGCTGACGACGGTGGTATATAGGCGGGGGAAACAAGGAAGGGTGAGGTTTAACGGGGGTTATCGGTTCTAGAACAGGCTCCTCTAGGTGGATCTAAAGCACCGCCAAGTCCTTTGGGTTTTAAGCTGATGCTCGTAGTACCCGGGCGGACAGTAGTTGTATTTTACTGTCAATGTTTACGGCTAGGCATAGTGGGGTATCTAATCCCAGTTTGTGCCGTAGCTTTCGTGGGTTCAAATAAGTAAAGCTACTTTCGTTATTGGTCTTTTTACTTTCGGATGCGTATAACAGCTTTGAAAGTTTTCGGCTTTAGTGAAGTATATTTTTAACCACGCTTTACGCCGGTGACTAACAACTTGGGTCTCTCGTATAACCGCGGTGGCTGGCACGAGTTTTACCGGCCCTTTTAGCTTTAACTAAGTCAAGTTTTCACTTATGGCTTAATGTTTATCACTGCTGAATTCCCTTGAGGGTGTGGCTAAGCAAGGTGTTTTGGGCAACCTAAGATAGGTGTGCCTGATACCGGCTCCTTGTTCCCGGGCAGGGAACTATGGGGCATTCTCACAGGGGTGCGGATACTTGCATGTGTAAATTTAGCTAAAGTTGATAGTAAAGTCAGGACCAAACTTTTGTGCCTGCGGAGCTTTCTAGGGCTCATCTTAACATCTTCAGTGTCATGCTTTAAATAAGCTACGCTAGC